CATTCGTGAGGGAACTCCTAATGGGTTGAATACCATATCAACGGGCGTTCCATCTTGCAAATAGGGCATATCTTGTCTAGACAAAATCTTAGAAATTATACCCTTATTCCCATGCCTTCCAGCTACTTTATCACCTACTTTAATTTCACGTTTCTGTGAAATATATACACGAATCCTTTCTGGATTATAATTGGAAACCCCTCTTCTATGGATCCATCTCACATCAATAACTCGACCCCTTCCCCCTATAGGTAGTCTTAGAGAAGTTTCTTTTGAAGTGGATACCTGAATGCCAAGTATAGCTCGTAATAATCTATCCTCCGGGGCATATGAGGATTCGCTCGCTGTCTGAGGTGTTAATTTACCTACTAAGATATCACCTGTTTCTATCCAAGATCCCAGCATCACAATTCCATTTCTGTCTAAATTTCGGAGTAAACGAGCCTCTAAATGCGGGATCTCCTTAGTGATTCTTTCAGGACCTTGGCTTGTTACATGAGTCTGAATTTCATATTTCCGGATGTGAAAAGAAGTATAAATATCTTCATAGACCAGACGTTCGCTAATTAGTACTGCGTCTTCAAAATTGTAACCTTCCCATGGCATATAAGCTACTAATACATTTTTTCCTAAAGCGAGTTCCCCACCAGCTGTAGCCGCACCGCCCGCTAGAATTTGTCCCTTTTTAATGTATTTACCCCGCTGAACCTGAGTTTTTTGATGCATACAAGTATTTTTGTTGGAACGTTGATACATAACTAATGGAATGCTTATTAGAGTATCCCCATTACTTGAGAAAATGATCTTTTGAGTATCGGTATAAATGATTTTTCCCTTGCGTTCGGCTATAGCTGAAACCCCCGAATCTAGAGCCGTTTGGCCTTCCAACCCAGTTCCAACAATGCACTTCTCGGACCGAGAAAGGGGAACTGCTTGGCGCTGCATATTAGAACTCATTAAAGCTCGATTCGCATCATTATGCTCAATAAAAGGAATGAGGGAAGCTCCAATAGAAAAATATTGGAAGGGAAAAATGCTTCTAAGATGAATCTCTTCCCATGCAATAGTCAGGAATTCTTGACGATATCGAGCTGGAACAACCTGTTGTTCTTGAATACCCCGATTCAAGGCCAAAGAATTTCCTGCTGCTACCATATAATATTCATCTCTATTTGGTGATAAATAAACCATCTGTGCCTCTTTTGATCTCTCAGATAATTCATAAAATGGACTCTCTATAGATCCCCAATAACCAACCTTCACATGAATAGCTAATGATCCAATAAGTCCAACATTGATTCCTTCGGACGTGTCAATTGGACAAATACGTCCATAGTGACTCGGGTGGATATCTCGTATTCGAAAACTAGCAGTTCGTCCCGTCAATCCTCCAGGACCCAAATAACTCCATTTTCGCCCATGAACAATTTGTGTCAACGGATTAGTTCGATCCAAAACTTGAGATAAAGGGTGTAGGCCAAAAAACGATTCATAAGTAGTTGTTAATGAAGTTGAAGTTACCAAATTTTGAGGAGTTGGTATCAATTTATGCCTGATTGCTCCACATATAGTTCCTCGAACCGTATTTTCTAAACGAACAAGAGCCAATCCGAATTGATCCTGTAATAGATCTGCTACAGAACGAATACGTTTATTTTTCAAGTGATTCATATCGTCAAGTGTACCCATTCCCAATTTCATTCCAATCAAATGATCCACAGCAGCCAATAGATCTCGTGGTAACAAAAATGTATTGTTTTGGGGTATATCAAGATTAAGTCTCCGGTTCATATTTCGTCGACCAATCTTTCCTAACTCACATCTTTGTTGAAAGAATTTCTTTTGTAATTCCTTGCATAAGGACTCAGAAAATACCGGATCCCCCCCTACACAGGCAAATTGTTGATAAAACTCCAAAATAGCATTTTCTTTTGACCCAATCTTTTTTTTCTCTTTATCATTCGGAAAAGACAAGAAAATCTCAGGGTAACAAACATTATCTAGAATTTCTCTTATATTCGAACCCATAGCTGATGATAGAACTAGAATAGATATTTTTTGTTTTCTACTTACACGGGCCCATATCCTTGCTTTTCTATCAATTTCTAATTCCGACCTTCCCCCCCAATCCGATATTATAGTACTGGTATAGACAGAAATTCCGTTATGTTCCAATTCTGAACGATAGTAAATACCGGGACTTTGCAATATTTGGTTGATCACAATTCGGTATATTCCATTTACTATAGAGGTTCCAAAAGAATTCATTATAGGGATGTTTCCAATAAAAACGGTTTGTTCTTGCATATTTCTACCGGTTTTCCAAATTAAGACCGCGGGTACATATAATTCAGAAGAATATGTGAGTGATTCATACACAGCATCTCTTTCTGTTATCAAGGGCTCTACCAATTGATATGTTTCCACAAATAATTTAAATTCAATTTCTTGATCTCTATCTTCAATTTTTTGAAACTTATGAAATTCTTCCGTCAAGCCCTGATTAATGAACCTACAAAATCCCTCAAATTGTATCTGACTAAATCCAGGTATTGTGGACATTCCCTCATTTCCATTCTGGAGCATCTTAATCTGAAGTTTCCTCTTTATTGAAAAAATCCCATTATCATTATCGGCTTGGCTCACTATTCATCGAACCCTACCAATTGATCTAGCAATGATGGAATGGATATTCTGTTTACTGAATCACATAAAATTTTAGTCAACTCCATCCATATATATCGTATGAACGAAAGCAAGACAGAGAAATGAAGGGCATTTTCGATGCAAGTTCGAATTTGATCTTGAGCCAGGTACAAATATAAAGAAATGGAAATTAATAAAGCATTCCTGGGAAAAATTATGTCACTTAGGCTGATGGAGTCTTTTATCGGATATATAAATTGATCAATTTATACCTAATTCTTTTATTATGATATTACGATCAGCGTACAAAAAAAGAAAAAATCAATGAGTTTAGGATTCAATCTGCTCTCTATGAATGAGATAAAAACAGAAGAATCAGGAACAGCATAGAGTTTCCGCACACGCAATTGAATGTTCAAAAAGGAATTCGCAAATCGTAGAATTTCTAAAATACAAGGGAATTGCGTACGTATATAGTTATAGGAGTAATCTTTAGGAAGTACATGCCGATATAGCTATCTAGCTATCCGTATATCACATCTTTTATCATAATTGAACTTAGTGCAACCTAGGTTAGGTCGTACTCTATCATAATGTCTATCTTCTATTCATATTCAATGAAATATTCAAGCACGATGATCCTATATAGGGATATGTGCATAAGAAATAGACCCGGCTTGGTATCCACGTATAACAATTTCTGTTCTGGAGTTTACACTTTTCTGGGGTTTACATATACACATCTATTTTCTTATAATTAGAATTGATCATGTAATTGATAATGATTAGTCGGAAATCAATTGAATTTTGCATCCATTAAGGTAAGGAGATACAAAATTCAGAGCTGTTTGCTAATTCAAAGTAAAAAAAGTAAGTAAGAGTAAAAGAGTAATAATTAAATAGTTAATGAAGTCAAGAGTAAATTATTCTAAATTGCCCTAATATATATACTTATATAATATATAGAATAGAATAGATAATTAATATAAATTAATATCTAATTTATAATAGATAATGGAATCTTATCTAATTTCTTATATAATATCTAATTTCTATACTTTCATATAGACTTTTATACTTTCATATAATATCTAATTTATTTCTTCTTTATTCTTCTTCATTTCTTTATCCGTTTTGGATGGAATTTGGCGGCATGGCCAAGTGGTAAGGCGGGGGACTGCAAATCCTTTATCCCCGGTTCGAATCTGGGTGTCGCCTGATCAACAAAAAAATACTTGGAATTTCTTAATCCTGTTGATCGAACTTGACGAATTCTTGCCCCGCAAAAACATAGGCAAGGGCTAGGTCTGTCGATACTTGATTTTGAGAAAAAAGATGACAGTCTTTTATAGGACCTACGGTTCTCAAAATCTGGGTTCTGAGTGTGACTCAAAAAAGTACCAATAAATCTGAAGCAACCCAATCTTATGAAAGATTGGTTTGGGCTATTCTGAATTGAATCAAATAAAAGAAATAGTGAGAATTCATTCTGGAGAACTATGAAAGTAAGAAGTCGGAAATCTTGGTATCCAAAGGTTCCTAAGAGACACTTCATTTTGGCTACTAAGGTTGAATAAAAGATTCTAAAAAAGACTATAAAGACTCCCTAATTATTTTACACTAGAACTTTCTTTATATTGAGGTAGTGTCTACTAACTCTGTTTGCGATGAAATTAGATTGGATAGGCTGATGGTAAATTCATTTAAGAATTGTGGCAAAGAACTGAAGATACTTTGTATCCAGACTCACTAGAGGCTCTGAGTACTGTTCATAAATTTAATCAGAATGGTTGACTGGCTCTTCTTTTTATTTGTATATTTTCTTTTTTCTTATTCTATTTTCTTTTTTTTCCAATTCTTTGCTATTTCATCTTTGCTATTTCAATAGAATTCTATTGAATAAGAAATCTATGAACTTTTTATGAGTGGATTCATGAAATTGTTTCATAAAAGGCCGTAAGTAAGAATCCTATTTTGACTCTGCACCATTGATTCCACTATGATTATAAATCAATAATGGAATCATTCTTTCATTTCATAGAGATAGGGGGCATCGTTCGCATGGATATAGTAAGTCTCGCTTGGGCTGCTTTAATGGTAGTGTTTACATTTTCTCTTTCACTTGTAGTATGGGGAAGGAGTGGGCTTTAGAGCTAGGAATAGGAATAATACTTGACTGAAAAATCTACTTCTATCAATTTCATCCTCTATTAAATAGTTTGATTTTTTTATTATTTATTTATTATTCTTAATATCTAATACTTAATATCTAAATCTAATATTTCTTCTAATATTTAGAATATTATTATTATTAGATTTCTCTAATTCTTTCATATATGACTTTCATATATGAT